TTGACATCCTCTTTCATTTCATCTCTTCTCTATTGTATGAACCATAATTTGTTTAAATCAGAAATGATTCTACCATTGATGTACCTGCAATTCAATATAGATAGAGATATCCCACATATATATACGTCTCTTGTGCCTTTCTTTTTTCCAGCGCGATTTGTAATACTGGAACGGTCGATATTCATTCTTGTTTTTTTTTCGTCCTATCTATTCCTTTTCCGAATGAAATCAGAGGAATCTTTCATTACCATTTTGGTTGTATCTTTATCCTTATCTTATTCTTAGGACCAATCCGCTATAACTATAATAAATATGATTAACCGAATTTGCTATAAATGCTCTAAGAAATAATGAAATTTTTATTTGATCATAAAAATTTCATTGATATTATCAAATAAAAATAGTATTATCATAAAAAAAAAAGAAATTATAACTATGTAAAATAAATAGAATTATATAATATATATTATATATAATGATAGAATGAAAATTAGAATTAGTCATATATTTATATACCATATATTTCTATTATTAGAATAGAATTCATATTCTAGTTTATGTAATATATAGTTATATTATTTCTAATTAGAACTATAGAATTTCGAATTCCATATTTCATATGAAATTCATAGCTATATAGCTAAAAAGATAGGAGAGTTTCCTGAATTCCTATACATTATTTCTATTTCTCTTATGTGAGCCCGCTTAGCTCAGAGGTTAGAGCATCGCATTTGTAATGCGATGGTCATCGGTTCGATTCCGATAGCCGGCTTTTTTCTCTATAGATTTTTTCTAGGATTGAGAATCTTTCCTCTCTTTTTTTTTTCAATGTAGAGTCACCAATCTATTACGTCGTGTTAACTTGTAACTATGAATAAAAAATAACTTATAGAATAAAAAGAATCAAAAAATTGATTAGATCTAATAGATCTAGACAGAACAAATCATAAAACGGAACCTTAACTTCCTATATATACAAAAAATCCAGATATCAATACAATTCATTTCATTCTACTTTGAAATACTTCAGTAGATCTCGCTTTGCTTTGTTTATCCTTTAGTTCAGTCTTAATTTCGATTTCTTTTCTGTAAAATGAAATTTCAATAAAATAAAAAATAAAAGGGAGTCTTTATGTCTCGTTACCGAGGACCTCGTTTCAAAAAAATACGCCGCCTGGGGACGTTACCAGGATTAACTAGTAAAAGACCCAGATCCGGAAGTGATCTTAAAAATCAATTGCGTTCTGGGAAAAGATCACAATATCGTATTCGTCTAGAAGAAAAACAAAAATTGCGTTTTCATTATGGTCTGACAGAGCGACAATTACTTAAATATGTACATATCGCTGGAAAAGCCAAAGGATCAACGGGTCAGATTTTACTACAACTACTTGAGATGCGTTTAGATAACATACTTTTTCGATTGGGTATGGCTTCGACCATTCCTGGAGCCAGGCAATTAGTTAACCATAGACATATTTTAGTTAATGGTCGTATAGTGGATATACCAAGCTATCGTTGCAAACCCCGAGATATTATTACTACAAAGAATAAACAAAGATCGAAAGCTCTAATTCAAAATTTTATTGCTTCATCCCCCCACCAGGAGGAATTGCCAAACCATTTAACTATTGACCCATTACAATATAAAGGATTAGTAAATCAAATAATAGATAGTAAATGGATCGGTTTAAAAATAAATGAGTTGTTAGTCGTAGAATATTATTCCCGTCAGACTTGAACCTAATAAAAATAACAAAAAAAGTTCAGACAATTATGTCTATGTCACTCCTTTCGCCGAAGTAAATGGATCTAAGGGCCTTGATCCGTATTTTTTTTTCATTCACGTATCGCAAATGGGTCAGCGGTAGGATTTTTTTCTCTTTTTGCTCTTTCCACGATATTTGTATTTTACGTACCATACCAAACAACGTAATGGAATTAGGAATAGAGAATCTCTATCAAATAAAGCTGTTGGAATAAAAGTATCAATTGTTATTTGATTTGATACATTGTGGTCAGTAACGTTGATTAATTAACAGAAACGGAAAGAGAGGGATTCGAACCCTCGGTAAACAAAAGCCTACATAGCAGTTCCAATGCTACGCCTTGAGCCGCTCGGCCATCTCTCCTACATAATCCTTATTATTGATTAGAAACCGAGTGAATAGCGAGCCATTCATATTATGACAGTACAAGTACGAATGATCAATTATTCTATAGGAATCAAAAATTCCTTTCAAATCTAATTTATCAACAACAACTTAATCTCATCAACTACCCCATATATCTATTAAAAATTCAAGAATCATACCTCTGTTTTTATGTTATTTTGTACTACAATTCCTTATGTTTGTGGGATCATTTTCCCCGAGGCGAGGGGTAATGAGAAGAATTATAGAATGGATTGTTAATTATGCCTAGATCTAGGATAAATGGAAATTTTATTGATAAGACCTCTTCAATTGTAGCCAATATTTTATTACGAATAATTCCGACA